GTGTCTTGGCTTAATTCTACTAATGCTAAAGAGATCGGAACCCTTTACCTAATATTTGCTGTTTTTGCTGGTATGTTAGGTACAGCATTTTCAGTATTGATTAGATTAGAATTATCTTCTCCAGGAGTTCAAATCCTACAAGGAGATCATCAATTATTTAATGTAATAATATCAGCTCATGCTTTTATTATGATTTTCTTTATGGTAATGCCTGGATTAGTAGGTGGGTTCGGTAATTATTTCTTACCTATCCACTGTGGAAGTCCAGATATGGCATTTCCAAGATTAAATAATATATCTTTTTGGTTATTACCTCCTGCATTAATTTTACTTTTATTGAGTTCATTAGTAGAAAATGGAGCTGGAACAGGATGGACAGTTTATCCACCTTTAGCAGGAATTCAATCACATTCTGGAGGTTCTGTAGATTTAGCTATCTTTTCTCTACACTTAGCCGGAGTTTCTTCATTATTAGGTGCTATTAATTTTATTAGTACTACACTTAATATGAGAACAAATGGTATGTCATTACATAAATTACCATTATTTGTATGGGCTATCTTTATTACAGCAATCTTACTGTTATTAGCTTTACCTGTATTAGCTGGTGCTATTACAATGTTACTAACAGATAGAAACTTCAATACTAGTTTCTATGATCCAGCTGGAGGAGGTGATCCTATACTATATCAACATCTTTTCTGGTTTTTTGGTCACCCAGAAGTTTATATTTTAATTATTCCAGGTTTCGGAATAGTTAGTCACATAGTTTCAACTTTCTCAGGTAAACCAATATTTGGTTATATTGGAATGGTTTACGCAATGTTCTCAATTGGAATCTTAGGATTCTTAGTTTGGAGTCACCACATGTTTAGTGTAGGTTTAGATGTAGATACTAGAGCTTACTTTACTGCTGCTACAATGGTAATTGCTGTACCTACAGGAATTAAAATTTTTTCATGGTTAGCTACTTTATATGGAGGAAGTTTAAGATATAATACACCATTACTATTTGTAATAGGATTCTTAGCTTTATTCACAATAGGTGGATTAACTGGAGTAGTACTTTCTAATGCTTCATTAGATATAGCATTTCATGATACTTACTATGTAGTAGCTCACTTCCATTATGTGTTATCAATGGGTGCTGTTTTTGCCTTATTTGCAGGTTTCTATTATTGGAGTCCTAAAATTATAGGTAGAACATTCTCAGATTTCTTAGGTAAAATCCATTTCTGGACATTGTTTATAGGAGTAAATTTAACATTCTTCCCTCAACACTTCTTAGGTATGGCCGGTATGCCACGAAGAATCCCAGATTATCCAGATGCTTTTGCTGGATGGAATGCAATTTCAAGTTTCGGTTCTTTAATTTCTGTTGTTGCTACTTTATTATTTTGTTATATAATTTACGATATTTTTGCTAACCAACCAGCATGCTCAAATAATCCTTGGCATGTAGCATCATATTTCAGTAATGAAGCACAATTAAGTAATGAAGCTCAAACAGTTAATACTTTAGAATGGAGCTTACAAAGCCCTATACCATTTCATGCATTTAAAATGCTACCTATCCAATCATAAATATAAATTAAATTATTATGTGATAATAAGTTATAAAATTTTAAATTTAAGCTATATTTTTTTAAGCTATATTTTTATATTATTAAAAAATAATGAATAATCCCCCTTTTTTAATATAAAAAATAAATATTAATAAAAATAAATATTAAATAAATTTTACTTCTTAAATTATTATTAATATAATAAGTACACAAATCAATCACTTCTTAAGTGTCCCTAAGAAAAACAAAACAACAAAACATGAAAAAATAAATTCTTTTTTTCTTTTTTGTTTTAACAAATCAAACTTATAAATATCTATTTATTCTTGTTGTATCTATTAATAATTTGAAAGAAAATATAAGAAATTTATATCTTGCTGTTGACTACTGGGCTTTTGTTAGTTAATTGGCAGTAAGGTCTTTAAATTTTATAGTTAGTACTCATAAATAACTAATATTCTTGGATTTGAGGTCAATAATATATTAAAATATTTAAGCTTTTTATCTTTATTAAATTTTCTTTTATTGTGTAGTATTTATATTTAAATTATAAAATAGAAAAATATATAATTAAAAAAAAACTATTTATTTAATAAAAAAAATTAAAATTTTTTTATTATATTTATTAATTAAAACTATTTATTTCATAAACAGTTTACTATTTATTATAAATTATTTAATCTTAAAATAAAAATCTCTGTTCCTATTATAGGGTATATTTTTAATTATCACTTGGATTACTTCACTTATATTACTTAATTAAGCTATTATTAATGATGTCATTAAATTAAAAATAACTAACTCAAAAAAAAAATAATTAAATATTAATTATAAGTTTAAAATTTTGTTGCACTTTGCTTTGTTTTTAATATTTATGTTTTAATATTACATATTATAAATAGCTATAAAATACTTTATTTTATAATACCTTTAAGTTTTTCTATTTTCTATACTATATACAGCGTCTCATACTCAGACGATAGTTCTAGCTTAGATATAACTTAAAATAGTTTTAATAATATAACTGAAAATAGAAATAAATATTATTCGATTGTTTTATCTTCTTCTCCTTACAAAGAAATAAAGAAGTATTTAATTATAGTTTAAATATTATATTATTTATTAAAATATTAATATAATAAAAGAGGTTAATAATATTTATAAAGGAAAAAAAAAGAAAATAAATAAATTATAATAACTAAATTAAAAACAAAATAAAAATAAAATATATAAGAAGGGGGAATCTGATAATGGTAATCAGTTGTATTTGCATTACAAATATGATAGTTCAAATCTATCTTTCTCCAATAAAATTAAAAACAACAAAAAACAAAAACAAAAAATAAATAAAATTTAATTCATACATACTAAATTAAAATTAAGATTATTTAGTATTTAGATAAAAAAAATAATCATCCCCTTTTTTTAGTCCCTTTTGGATAGTACGGTACTACTACTATTAAATACTTATGAGAGATGAACAATAATAAAAAAAAAGGATTAATTATAAAATTTTAGCTTTTTAATTTTATTTTAATTTAAATAAGGAAAAGAGGCTTATTAAACTAAAATATAACAAAAACAAAAAACAAAGAAAAATTAATTTATTCTTTATTTGAAAAAAAAAAAATAGAGTCCTTAATTTTAATATTATAAAAAAGTTAATTTAAATAAAGGTTATAGTAGTACAATATTAAATAAAATTCCTCTTTTAACTGCGAAGAAAAGTTAAATTAAATTATGGAAAAAATTTAAAGCCTCGGTTGCTTAGTGGTCCAAGCGCGATTCTGAAGAAATTGAGATGGGAGTTCAATTCTCTCCCGAGGCAAACAAACAAAAAAAAAGAAAAATTTTAATAATATTTAATTTAAATATTTTCTTTAATTTACCTTTAAATCGAAATATTTTATTAAAAAATTTAAAGGTCGAAATAGTTTAATTGGTAAAACGAATTCCTTGTAAGATTTAAATATTGGTTCAATTCCAGTTTTCGGCAAGATTGTTAAATATTATATAATATTATATAATAAAATAATAAATAAAATAATAAATAAAATACTAATTAAAAAGAAATAAATCTAAAATTAGAATTAAATTACAATAGCCTAAATAAATCTTTAAAATAAATGTCAGGATTTAAAATTTTATCACCTTTAAGTCAATTTGAAGTCTCTAGTTTAATTGGGGTGAATGCTCCTATTCTAGGATATTTAAATATTACATTAACAAATTTAGCTTTATATGCTTGTTTTATTTTATTAGTAGTATTAGGTTTTCATTTATATGGTAATAATGAATCCAAATTAATACCAAATAAATGGTCTATTTCATTAGAAACTTCTTTTGCTAGTCTAAGCTCAATGGTTAGAGAACAAATAGGAGCTCAAAGTGAAATATATTTACCTTTTATTTATTCTTTATTTTTTTTCATTCTAATTGGGAATTTAATATCTAATGTACCTTATTCATTTGCTGTTACAGCTAGTGGTGTAGTATCATTAGGTTTAAGTGTTACAATCTTCATAGGTGTAACAATTTTAGCTTTCTCAATACATGGATTAAAATTCTTCTCCTTCTTTATACCAGCTGGAACACCTTTAGCTCTAGTTCCATTATTAGTATTAATTGAATTAGTTTCATATTTAGCTAGAGCTGTTTCATTAGGTGTGCGATTATTCGCTAATATCGTAGCCGGACACACATTATTAAAAATATTAAGTACTTACCTATATAAATTATTCTCAGGAAGTGTATTAATTGCTGTAATAACTTTAATACCTTTTGCTATATTCTTAGCATTAATTGGATTAGAAATAGCAGTTTCTTTAATTCAAGCCTTTGTATTTACATTATTAGTATGTTCTTATTTAAGAGATGCTGTTCATCTACACTAATTAAAATTAAATAATTAATAAATAAAAATTAATTTAATATTAAAAATTTAACCCCTATTCTACTATAATAAGGTGAAAAAACAAAAATTATAAAAATATAACAAACAAAAACAAAGAAAAATTAATAATAAATATTAAAAAATATTTCATTAGAAACTTCTTTTGCTAGTCTATATTCGGATTTAAGTGTTTTACGAACAAAAGTAATAAATTTTTTAGAGCAAATTATTATTAGAAACATATAAGATTAAATATAATATTTTATATAACAAAATTGTTATAATCAATATATAGGATCTATAAGGGTTAAGTTTACAGATGGTTCTGTAGTAGACCTGCAAAGTCTAAAAAGTTAAGGTTCAATTCCTTCTTAACTCTATTTCTAGTTTTATAATATAACTTTTAAATATTTCAATATAAGCCTACTGTATAAAATAATATAATTAATCTTAAATTAATATTTTAATTTAGTATTTTATATTTTACTTGGGATATTACGTATAGTTAATAGAAAATTTAATAAATTAAAGATTAAATAACCTATTATAATCTAGTTCAAATTTATAAATAGATAAATAATAAAGTATTATTTCTTAAAAGATATTATTTCTAGATTCTCTTAGTTCAATCGGTTAGAACTGCATTCTTCTAAAGTGTTAATTTTGGTTCGAGTCCAAAAGAGAATATAAGTTAAAATAAAATTTTATTTAATAAACTAAACATTTAAGGGACTAATATGGGCTTTTACTTAATAATAAACTATTTTTTAATAAATCATTTTCAATTTGTAATTGAATTGCATATTTATAAGCACTAGAATATGGAATATAATATTTTCATTAAATCTTTATTATAAAAAAAAAGTATTATAAAAAGAAATAGGTTTAACATTAGTTGAATAATTAACTTTATTGCCTATATTTACGGTAGAAAAAAATAAACCATTTAATAAATTAGCATATTTATAAAAAAAAACTTTTATCTAAATATATTTTATTATTATTTAAATTATATTTTTTTTAAATTAGGTGCAATTGCTATATTATATTTTACTCTTATCCTTACTATAATATGATTTAATTTTAAAATTATAAAACTACAAATAATAAAAAATTGTCTAGAGTTTCCCCATAGTTTAATATATCTATTTAAAAAAAATAAAGCTAAATTACCTAATTTATTATTTGGTACGTATTTATTATAATCTATTTTAGTTGTTAATAGATCTACTGTTAAAACATTAAATAATATAATTAAGGCTAATATTTCTAAATTTACTAAATTATTTAAATCTACTAACATATTTAATGGAAATTCAGTATATTTAGAATTTAATAATTCAGCTGCACTATTATCTAACAAACCTCTAATAAAATTGTGTCCTTTATTATGACTTAAAATTTTAGACATAATAATAGTAGATCCTTGTACTGCTCCATAAACTCCTAAACCCGTAGCAGCTTTTATTAAAGGTGTACCATTTACAGCTTGAGCAGCTTTAATACCAAGTGCAGCACCGCTAGCGAAGGATCCAGCAGCAGCAAGTTGAGAAGCAGCACTAGCTGGAACAGAAAGCTGTAATATTGGATGGTTCAGATTAATGTTTTCAACTTTAGTATCAACATTATTATTTACATTAACACCATCTCCAGCAAAATTATTAAAATTAATATTAAAATAATCTAATATTTCTATATTAAAAGAACCTAGTAAATTTAATAATAATAATATAATAATAAAAAATATAAGATATAATCTAAAAATTGATAAATTAATAAATTTTAGATAAAATTTATTAATTTTAATACCTAGATAATTATTTTTAATTATCCAATCCACAAAGAATGTTAGAGAAAATGAAATTAGAATTATAATTGTGTTATTCATTTTATTTATTTAATAGTATAATTATTTAATAGTTTTTTATAATTAAATTATTAATTATCACGTATGTGTTTATTTAATTATTTAATTAACCTTAATTTGTTTAAAAAGTTGGGCGTGTATATATTAAGATATATGTTTTTTAATTTTATATTCGTTTTTTAGAATAAATTTATATTTTATTATTTTTAATACTTTATATTGCTTTTATTAAATTTATATATTATTATTTATATTACTTTTATTCATTTTATATATTCATAAAATTTTCTTATTTTAATAATTATTAAAGGGGTTAATAATTTAAGTCCAATTACCTATAATTTACATCTTAGATGAAATTATAGGTAATATAACTAGTTTATATTAGTTTGTGCTAAGGTTTCTTAAATTATTTAGTTAATTACAATTTGTTGAAGTTTAACACTTTTAGAATAATAATGTTTAGGGGATTTTTTTTAATTCTTTATTTTTGTTTATATTGAGCAGTAAAGGAATCGAACCTTTTACGGTTATTAACCAATTCTTTTACAGAGAATCACCATTACCAATCGGATCACCTGCCCTTCAATCAATCAGCCTTTTTTTAATTAAATTATTTTTTTTTTTTATTTAATTTTTATTATTGTTTATATTTTTTTTTTATTAATATATAATATTATTTTTAATATAATAATTTTATAAAATATTAAATATATAAAGAATTAATAGGGGATAGTTTTCTTTTTAATAATTAATTTAGAATTAAATATTATAATTTTCTTAAATTATGAATATAATAATAGGAAAGCCATCATTAGAGCAAATAGCCCTGTAGCTTCTGCTAAAGCGAATCCAAGGATAGCGTAAGAGAATAATTGTGGTCTTAGTTGAGGATTTCTAGCTACGGCTAAAATTAATGATCCGAAAACTGTACCAATTCCTGCTCCAGCTCCAATTAATCCTGAGCAAGCTATTCCTGCTCCAATGTATTTTGCTGCTGCTAACATATTTTTGTTTTGTTTTTTTATTGATAGCGTCTAACATATTAAACTTTTTATTTTTTTTTTTCTTTTTAATACTCTTTTAATCTAAATTTAATGTTAATAAACTTTATAATTTTTTATTTTTTATTAAGTTTAGCTCTATTCTTATTTATTTTATTAAATATTTAATAATAAACATTAATTTATTTAATTATATTTGCTACTTAAATAATAAATTGTTTACATAAACCTCTAAAGTTTAAATATTTAATTACACAATTATATCAATATTATTTCTTCGAAGACTTCGAAGAAATGTTTTATAGTAATACAAAATTATACCTAAAGCTAAATAAGCTAATATTAATTAACTAAGATTTTACAAAAATATTTAATAAATAGCTATAAATATAACTATAATAAGTAATTATATTTATACGATGAATACTTATTAAAATATTAATATTTAATTTCAATTATAAAATTTCTTAGAAGAAATAATAATTTATTTGGCTTTCTTTCTTACAGTTTACTAAAGTATACTTCAATAGATTATGCTTTTCTGAAAAATTTTATCTATTCTAAATTTTTTAAATTTATCCTCCATACTAAACAAATCAACGGATCAATGGTGAATTACACTAAATATTAGATATAAAGTATTTTTATATTTGTAAATTTATATAGTTATCTTATTATTAAAAAAAGAATACAAATTTTTTAAAAGAAGAAGAAGAAAATATTAGAGGGCCCTTAGCTTAATTGGTAGAGTACCTAATTGTCGATTAGGGTGGTCCCAGTTCGAATCTGGAAGGGCTCGTATTCTTAAATTAATTCTTTTATAAAACCTAAATATTTATATTTACTTATAAAAATTTAATATTGAAAATCTTATTTATTAAATAATAAATATTATATAATTTGAAATTATATTTTTAAATTATAACTATGTAAAACCTAAATATTTTTTTTATAACTAATAATTTTACAACTTTTAATATCTCCTCCTTCAATAAAAATTCTGTTATTACTGCTCTTAATTATATAGTTTGTTTTATTAAAATATACTATGTTTACAAATTAGCAAAAATTAAAAAATAAAGAGCTGTATAACTATATTGGAAAATATAGGTAAATATAATATAAAGAAAATTTTAATAGTTATAAAAAAATATAAAGTGCTCCACAGTTCAGCACTACCATAGGACCACTGGTCCGCAGGATTAGTTTTATATAAATAAATATTCTTTTTTTTTTAGAATAGAATGCAAAGTCATCCTGCCTTTTTTAATAAGTTTATTTTAATAAAGGTCAATTTTTCTAGGTTAAACCTGCAGTTTTTAAAATATTATTAGTCTTTTTCTTCGTGTACTGCTTTCAATAAAAGGTTTTACTATTTTTGTATTTACAGGAGTATCTTTCCTAAATGAGAGGATACTTTATCTATCTTCTTAAATAATCTAAAACCATAAGGAAACAAAAGTAATACTTTATAAACTTAAAAATAAGAAGTAAGTAAAAAAACTTTGTTTATATTCTATTAAAATTTTTATTTTCTTCGGATAATCTTAAAAAAAAAATATATTTTATAGAGTATATAAAAGTTAGAAGAGCATTATGGTAGTATTATAATTAAATTTCTTGTTTTAAAGCCTTTAATCGATTAGAATTTACAGAAGAAGTTGTTTATTTTATATGTATTTCTTCGAAGAAAAAAGAAAATATTTTTATAATTAAATTTTTATATTTAATATAAAATACTCTGTAAAGAAATAATAGAGCGTAAATTTATCTTTACCTAAATTCTAATAAATTTATAAAAATTTACAACAATATAAAGACAAAAAATACTACGTTTATATTTATAATTTGTAGTATATACTTTTTAAATAAAGGTTATAAAATTTTTAGTTTAAATTCTTTATTAGAAAAAGATATGTACGCAGGCTATATAATTTATATTTTTTTAACAATGACAACTCTTTTTATAAATATTTTAGCTTTTGGAACATTATTATCAAGTGTCTTTTCTATTACATCTAAAAATCCTGTTATATCAGTAATTTTTTTAATATCTACTTTTGTTCAAGCAGCTTTATATTTAATTCTTATAGGTATTAATTTTGTTGGTATTTCATATATAGTTATATATGTAGGAGCTATCGCAGTATTGTTTCTATTTGTAATTATGATGATAAATATTAAATTAACAGATATATTAGAAACTGGGAATCAATATACTAAAAATTTACCTTTAGCTATTGCTATAGGATCTTTATTTATTTTTATTATATTTACTATTATACCTTTTAATTTTAATAATGTTCCAGCATTATCTATTTTATTAGATAAAATTACATATTTTAATAGTATTTTATCTAATTCTAAAATTGTATCTATTAATTTGATTAATTCTATTGTAAATAATTATTTTTTATCTTCAATTTCTGATGTTATAATAACTGAATTCCAAGAAATAGAAGTTCTAGGTCACGGTCTATACACTTATGGTGCTGTTTTATTGATTACATTAAGTGTTATATTATTATTAGCTATGTTTGCTACTATAATTATATCAAGAAATAATAAAAATATTAAAACATAAGTTTAGGACTTTTAATTAAATAATAATACAAATAAATTATCCCCTCCTTCTTCCCTAAAGGATAATGACTATAGGGTTATACATTAAAATAGTTAGTATATAAAAATCATGTCAGTGGAAAGAGTTCGTAAGGTAAGGATATAATAAAGATAAAAGAAGCTAAATTAAATAAAAAAGAGATTAAAAAGAAAATATTTTTTTTATTATTAAAAGTAGAACTTTATCTTACTATTGTTTATTTTAACTAGTTATTTTTCCTGCGGCTTTTACTTCTAAAATTTAATTTCTAGAAATAGTACATTAGTACGTAATAGTAAAAGATAAAATTTAAAAAATATAAATTGTTAAATTTAAATAAAAATAAAAAGGTAAAATTAGTTTAATTGGCAAAATTACGTCTTGTGGCGACGAAGTTCAGAGTTCAAGTCTCTGATTTTACCCTTAAATATAAAGATTAAAGTAATAATTAAAAATATGGAAATTTAATTAGTTAACCTACCTATTCTAACTTACTTATCTTGAATTAAAAAAGAAAAAAAAATTTTTTTTTTTATGTAGAAGTAGTAATAGTCGTAGTAGAAATAGTACACAGTTCTTCGTCTTCCCTAAAAGAAGATAATAAATAAGAAAACGCAATACTTGTAATTCCAGAGAGAAAATTATAAAAGGTAATATAAGTAGAAAGTAAATACAAATTAACAGAAATAGGAAAAGTTTTTATTCTTTTTTTTTTACTAAAATTTATTTTCTTCGGATAATCTAAAAAAAAAATATATTTTTTTATGCAATAAACATATTTAAATATCTTTTAAATCTTATTAATAATTTTATATTTTTAATCAATAAAAGATATTTATTCCTCTATATCATAATAACAATAAAAAATACTTTGAATTACTTTAGTATTTTAAATAAATATAAAAAATGAAAATAAATATAAATAAATTTCAATACTTTCCTTTTCATTTAGTAGATCCATCTCCTTGGCCTATTTTATTAAGTTTCTCATTATTAAATATGGCAGTGGCTGGAGTATTATGTTTTCACGGTTTTTATAATGGTGGAATTCTATTATTAATAGGATTCTTTTTAACTTGTGCTGGTATGATTTTATGGTTTAGAGATGTAATAACAGAAGGGACTTATTTAGGTCATCATACAAAAGAAGTAAAAAATGGATTAATGATTGGTGTAATACTTTTTATTATTAGTGAAGTTTTTGCTTTCTTATCTATTTTCTGGGCTTTCTTTCATTCTAGTTTATCTCCAGCTATCGAAATTGGTGGTTCTTGGCCTCCTATAGGTATAACTCCTTTAGATCCTTTCGCTATTCCTTTACTTAATACTTTTTTATTATTAAGTAGTGGAGCTTTTATTACTTTTGGACATCATGCATTAATAGCTGGAAATAGAAAAGCTGCTATTGATGGAGTATTTATTACAATAATTTTAGCTATTGCATTTACTGCTTTACAATATTTTGAATATTCAGAAGCAGGATTTACAATGTCTGATGGTGTGTATGGATCAGCATTTTATGCCTCTACAGGTCTACACGGTTTCCATGTTATAATTGGAACAATCTTTATTTTAGTAGGATTCATTAGAATCATTAATTACCAATTGACTAAAGAACACCATCAAGGATTTGAAGCTAGTATCCTATACTGGCACTTTGTAGATGTAGTTTGGTTATTCCTATTTGTAGCAGTATATTTCTGGGGTGGTGCTTAATTATTTTTTAATAAATTAATTTACAAAATTAAATTTTAATATAAATCCCTGTTATTACTACTATTTATAATTCTTAATTTTATTTTATTTTAAATAATAAAATAAAATTTTATCTTTATCTTTATTCTTATCTTTGTATTATCTATATTTAGATTAAATATACTTAGTTTATATAAAAAAGAATTAAAAGAGATCTAAAACTTAAAAAATAATAAATAATCCCCCTATTTTTAATATTAAAAAAAAAAATAAATATATATTAATAAAAAAAAAATAAATATAAATTAGAATAAAATTATACCAATTATAAAAAAAAAAACTAGATCTTAAATAAATGACTACTTAGAAAAAATCCTCCTTTTAGGAGCTCTTCTCTATCTATTAAGTTCTTTACTAATATCTAAGTCTACAAAATATTAAATTTTAAATAAATATGAATAAAGAATATAAGCGGTAAGTATAAATTATTAAAAGTTTATTAATTTAATTACTATTAATTTTTATTATATTTATATTTATATATAATAAATTATAAAAAAAAATATCTTGATAAGTAATAACAATTATTTTTAAAATATTAATTATTAATATGTAAAAAAATAAAATTTTTTAAATATCATTTATTAATTGTCACTATAAAGAAAATTAAAACAAAACTATGAATCTTTCACTATTATTATTTTTAATAGGTATACTAGGTTTTATATTAAATAGAAAGAATATTATCCTTATGATTATAGCCATAGAAATAATGTTATTAGCTGTAACGCTATTAGTATTAATAAGTTCTATTGGTTATGATGATAATGTTGGTCAAACTTTTAGTATATATATTATCTCTATAGCTGGTGCAGAATCTGTAATAGGATTAAGTATTTTAGTTGCTTATTATCGTTTAAGAGGAACTATTTCATTAAGAACATAATGTATTTATCAATAATTATTTTACCTTTATTAGGGTCTATTGTTTCTGGTTTAATGGGTAGAAAAGTAGGTGTTACAGGTTCACAATTTATAACTTGTACTTGTTTATTTTTATCCTCTGTATTAATGACTATTGCTTTTTATGAGGTAGGTCTTTCAAATAGCCCTGTTAATATTAATTTAGGTTCTTGGGTAGAATCAGAAATAATGTTAATTTCTTGGGAATTTTATTTTGATCAGTTAACAGTATCTTTAGGATTAGCAGTATTATATTGTTCTACTTTAATTCACATTTATAGTATAGATTATTTATCTTCAGATCCTCATAATCAAAGATTTTTTTCATATTTATCTGCTTTTACTGGAGGTATGTTAATGTTAATATGTGGAGGTAATTTTTTTGTAATGTTTGTAGGTTGGGAAACAATCGGAGTTGTATCATATTTATTAATTAATTATTATTTTACTAGAATACAAGCAAATAAAGCAGCAATGTTAGCCTTTACAATGAATAGAAGTGGTGATATGTTAATGAGTATAGGATTTTTTGCTATATTTGCAGTATTTGGTTCTTTAAATTATAGTTCAATATTTTCATTAGTACCTTATATGAATGAAACAGCTATATCTTTAATAGCATTATTATTATTAGGAGGAGCTTTAGCTAAAAGTGCTAATATACCTCTTCATTCTTGGTTACCTGGAAGTATGGAAGCACCTACACCAGTTAGTGCTTTACTACATGCAGCTACTCTAGTTACAGCTGGTATATATTTATTATTAAGATGTTCACCAATATTAGAATATACTCCTACAGTTTTATTAATTATAACTTTAATTGGCTCAAGTACTGCTTTTTTTGCAGCTACTTGTGGTTTATTAGCTAATGATTTAAAACGAATAATTGCTTTTAGTACTATTTCTCAATTAGGTTATATGATGATGGCCATAGGTTTAAGTCAATATAATGTAGCTTTAATGCATACAGTAAATCATGCCTTTTTTAAAGCATTACTATTTTTAGGTGCAGGAGCAGTAATTCATTCTTTTGCAGATCAACAAGATGTAAGAAGAATGGGAGGTTTAATTAAATTCTTACCTTTTACTTATTCAGCAATGTTAGTAGGATCTCTTAGTTTATTAGCTACACCATTCTTAACAGGATTTTATAGTAAAGATTTAATATTAGAATTAGCTTATGGTGCTTATAGTTTTAGTGGTTTATATGCTTTTATATTAGGATCACTAACAGCAGGAATTACAGCTTTTTATAGTTTTAGATTAATTAGTTTAGTATTCTTAACAACAGCAAATGGACAAAAAGAATCTTATTTAAAAAGTCATGAATCAAAAATAGCAGTAATAATACCTTTATTAATATTAGCTTTATTTAGTATATTTTTTGGTTATATTTTCTCAGATTTATTTGTAGGAGTAGGTTCAGATTTCTTTGGAAATTCTTTATTTATACACCCTAATAATATATCTATTATTGAAGCAGAATTCTCACTTAACCCTATAATTAAATTACTACCTGCTATATTTAGTTTTAGTGGAGCATTTTTTGCTATTTTTATGTACCATAAAACACCAGAAATTCTTATTAATTTAACAGAATATAATTTAGGAAGAAAATTATATAGTTTCTTAAATGGAAAATATAATTTTGATGTAATTTATAACCATTATGTAGTCTCACAAGGTTTAAGAGTTGGTTATAAAATCTCTAAAGAAATAGATAGAGGAGCTATAGAATTATTAGGACCTTACGGATTAGCTAATACATTTATAAATACTGGAGTTAATATTGCTAAATTAGATACAGGTATTATAACTACTTATTCACTATATATTACAATAGGTATTTTATCTTTATTATTTTTAATATTTGCTCCTGTTTTAATAGATACTTCTATGTTCTCTGAAATCAGATTAATTATTATTTTCTTTGCTTCTTTAATTTTAGTTTTAAATCCTTCTTCCCTAAAAGATAAATTAAATAATTAAAATTAATAACCCCTCTATAAAAAGTTTTTATAATTAACCAGGTTTCTTCGAAGAACTGATAATTTATTGTTTGCTAAACATATATTATAACATTTAACTATAATTATAAGTAATTTTATGGTTTATATTATTTTATACTAAATTTTTAATTTACTTAATATTATTATAAAAAAAAAATTTTTTTTTTACTAACGTATAATTGTCTTAAATCAAGAAAAATAAAACTAAATATCTAAATAAGTAAAATAATTAATAATAATAAAGAAGCCAACTAATTAAAATTTATATATTACCTAGATTTAAAAAAATAATTAGAATTGAAATACAAGAGCCTAATTTAATATTTTATTAATAAATTTTACAATAAAATTTTTATATTCAAAAATAATAAAAAGATTTTAATTCTATTAAATTTGCTAATAAGAAAGGTTACAATTTTCCTGTTTTACTTAATAGAATTAAAGCAAAATATATAAATTTTATAATTAAAAATTTTATAGTTATTGGTTTATCTACGGTAGTTTTTGTTATATTAACTTTATATCATAATATCTTTGTTAATTACTCAATTATTTAATAGAAAGTATAATAGCTTTACTTGATAAGATAGAACTATTATATTAATATTTTTTATTAAAGTAAATTATGTTTTAATATAAAAATTTATATTATCCAAAGGACTTTAAAATAATAAATTAACGTTAATCTAAATACAAACAGAGCTAATTTTTAGTTGGGCTTAAAAGCCCTTTAGAGAAGTGTAGAGTAAAAGCTAAAATTTAAGTTGTATTTAGTTTCGATACAATATTTATAAGTGCTAGAGGATAAAAGTATTTGTATATATGATAAATTTAAATTTAAAATTTTATATTATTATAAATTTTTTTATTTTATATATAAAAGAAAATAAATAAAACCATAATCGTAATTCTAGATAACATCTTGTTTAAGCTTTTACTGATAAATTTTCATACTATTATATGTAGTCCTATCTTTAAAAAAGTGATATAAGAGAATATTGGCAAATTAAGAAAAATACAAAACAAATAACTGTAAATTGAAGAGTAATAAGACTAAATAAAACAAAAATTTAAATATTTAACTAGATATATATTTAAAAATCAAATAATTTATACAAAAGATAATACAAATCTTCAAGTAAAACTTAAAACTTATAATAAAAATCCCCAGTGCTTAAACAAATTAAGGTTAAATAAAAATATAAAAAAATAAATAATTATATTAAAAGACTAAGTACTACAAAGTACTAATAAAACTAAATAAAGAAAAATGATTAAACTAATATTATTAATATCAATAATTTTCCTCTGTATTAATATTCGTAAAGTCCTTCGACTCCTTCGCTCTGACTTTACCAGTCCTACGGCAGTTCAGCCATGGTTAAAAAAAGATTTTTATAATTTAAATTTTGGTTATAGAATTATTCTATTAATTATTTTAATCTATAAAATAAATCACATATTGCCTTTACTTATTTCTTTGGTTTTTATAAAATTTTTATTTTTTTTCCTACTGTCTCTTACTTATTTTAATGAGCTCATAATATTTATAATAGTATATTATCCTTCACTATTATGTAATTTAAAATTAAAAGATAGAAAAGTATGTCCTCATAGAAGAGAACGAGCAAATAAATTAAAAATAAAAAATTATAATAGTAAAAAACTAAATAAAATAAAAATCTTTATCATATCCTATTTAAAAAACAATATAATAAAAAATAAAAATTTACTTAAACATTTAATATTTAAATTAAAAAAATATCAAGTTTTAGAATATTTTATCTTTTTTATAATTAAAATATTAAAAATTATATATATTTTAAATATTTATTTTTTTGGTTTAGAGTTGTTATTGTATTTTAATATTTCTAATTATTATCCTTCATATTTTAAAAATATCGCGTACTTGTTTAAATTTTCATTTAGTGGTATTGACAGCAATATAAATACAAATACAAATACTTTTAATTTTAATACTTTAAGTTTAAATGAAAAATATGAATATATTAAATTAAAATTTTTTAATAAAGCTATAGAGCCTAATATTCCTTTTTTAGAATGGTTTATACAATTATTAGTTAATACTGATGGATCTCAAAACAATGTAGATCAAATAATAGAAACTAATTTAAATAAAATTCAAAAAATAGAAAGAGAAGCACAATTAAATTCTCACTCTTTCTCTAGAATTAGACCTTTCCTAATAAATAAAACAGATACTAGTTCTACACAAATGCCTAATATTATTCCATATAAAGATTCTTCTTATTATGATGAATAAATTTTATTTTATAAAATTTAATAATATATTTAGCCCCTACTTCATTTACTCTAACTACTTAAAAGTAGATTAGATAAATTTCTCTTCATATTTTTACGAAGAAAGAAGACAAAAAGATACATAATAAAAAATATAAGAATAAAATATAAAAAATATATAAAATATATTTATAAAAAAGATTAGGATCAGCAGCTTTGTAGGCTATTATATTAAATAAATTAATCTAGGTAGAGCTGCCTACGTGCTAGCCTAGAGATAGCTCCACGGTAATATTAAAAATAATAGTTTTAAGTGAGTAGGGACTACGGAGTGCTGAGTGCTGAGTAACGAACCCTTTTTTTAATCCCTGTACCTTTTTTTTATTTTCTTTGTGTACATACTTTTCCTCTTTTTCTTAAAATATAAGGATAATATATAAAATACTAATTATAATTAGAAATTAAGTAAGTATTATAAAAATTATATTAGGTACAATAAATTTTTTTAATAAATGCAATTAAAGATAATAATAAAAATAATTAAAAAATAATAAAAATAAAATAAAAATAAATTAAATAAAAATAATAAAAGAGGCAAAGCTATGATTTTTATATCAATCTTAACATTAATAGTGGCTAAGGCCCTACCATCACTTAATAGTAAATTATCTTCAGTTTATTTTACAAGAATATCTGCAATAGTTTTCGTATACGCAGGAGTATTATCATTTAATACTCTATATATTCAGTCAATTGGATCAGGTATAGGTATATATAGCGGATTATTCCAAGTTACAATAATTTCTCAATTTATAGAAGTATTTTTATTAATAATAGGATCTTTAATTTTAATAGCTTGGCCTTTAAAATCTAGTTTAAATTATATAAGTTTCTCTAAAGATCAAGAATCCTCTTCCCTAAAGGATAAAAAGGGAGCATTCGAAATAAGCTATTCTACTGATTATTCTTTACTTGTATTATTCAGTACTTTAGGTTCCTGTTTATTAGTATCTACCTCAGATTTAGTCTCTATGTATTTAAGTATAGAATTACAATCTTTTGGATTATATGTACTATCCACTTTATATAGAGATTCAGAATCATCTACAAGAGCAGGTTTAAAATACTTTTTATTAGGAGGTTTATCTTCTTGTTTAATTTTATTAGGAGCCGGTTTAATATATGCTTTTACAGGTTTAACTAATTTTGAATCAATATATTCACTTATTTCAGTTTCAGAAGTTAATAATATAATACAAGGTTTAAGTTTAGGTTTAATTTTAATAATAATAGGGTTTTTATTCAAGATAGCTGCTGCTCCTTTACATAATTGGAGTCCAGATGTATATGATGAGACACCCACAATAGTAACAATATGGTTAACAATAATGCCAAAAATATCAATATTAATATTATTATTAGAATTACATACTCAAATAGGTGTAATAGGAAGTTTAAATTCATTAACAATAACTTTAAGTTCTTATGCAATACAAGAAAATTCTATTTATCTATTAAAAAATTTATTATTAATAAGTTCATTATTATCTTTAATAATTGGAACTGTGGTTGGATTAGCCCAAACACGAATTAAAAGATTATTAGCTTATAGTACAATATCACACATTGGATTTATTTTATTAGCTTTAGCTATAAATACTGAACAATCAATAGATTCTCTTCTATTTTATATTATTCAATATTCAATAACAAATTTAAATGTATTTTTAATTATAATAGCTTTAAGTTATATCATTAATCAATCTTATTTAAAATTCAAAGAAAATAATGATAGCATAAAAGATATAAGGTATATCTCAGAATTAAAAGGTAAATTCTTCTTAAATCCTTTATTAAGTTTAAGTTTATCTATTTGTTTATTTTCTATGGCTGGAGTTCCTCCTCTAATTGGATTCTTTTCTAAACAAATTGTATTATATTCTGCAATAGGAAGTGGTTATTATTTTATGAGTATTATTTGTATAATAGTAAGTGTAATTAGTGCATCTTATTATTTAAAAATAATTAAAGTTCTTCATACAGAAGTAGAAGAAAATACTAATTTACAAATGACAGAGAGAGAGATAGAGAGAGAAACATCAAATAATTTAACAGAAAATAATTATACAATGCTAAGTAATTTCCATAGTTTTTTAATTTCTACTTTAACTTTATCTATATTATTCTTTATTTTTAAACCTTCTTTAATCTTAAATAGTACACAATTGCTATCTTTATCTTTATTTAATTTTTAATGAATAATTTATTTTTTCTATTTATTTTTGTACCTTTATTATCTTTAATTTTATTAGGTTTAAATGTTTTATTAGCAGTACATAGACCAGATGAATCTAAAGTATCAGCTTATGAATGTGGTTTCAGCCCAGTATATGGACAAACTAGATCTACTTTCCAAATTCATTTCTACATAGTAGCTATGTTATTCTTAATTTTCGATCTTGAAATTTTATTACTGTTCCCTATCGCTGTAACTCTTTACCAAGTATCTACTTTTGGTTTCTCTATCGCAATTATATTCTTCATTGTTTTAACTATAGGATTTGTATTAGAAATAGGTTCTGGTGCTATTGCTTTAACTAATTTTGATCAACCTTCATTTCCTTTAAATAAAAAAAATAAATATAATTAATATTTATTTAACCCCTAATTTCTACAACTATATTTACGAAATGTAAATACTAGAAAATTTTATTTAAATTTAAAGTATGCATTATTGAGGGAGAGTCTCTTTTTCTTACTTATTCTTTAATATTATTAGAGAAAATATTATTTAATTACTAAAATTTTGATGATTTGCCTCTTTTTTATTTTAAATACAAATTAATAATAATATAAACTCTCTTTGGAATATGGTTACATCTTTCAATTAGTTTATATTATTAATTATTAAAGTAAATTTGTTATAAGATTTAAACAATATAAATAAAAATCTTCTAAAAAGACTAAGAATAAATTAAAGAAAATAGTTAATTTATATTATTTCTTTTAAGAAATGACTTATTAAGTAAATAACAAGATCCGAGTATACCGATTTAAGGAAGATTAGCTTTAAGTTTGTTAATTTTATGTATTATTTCTTTATCTTATGAATATATTATTTTATATAAAAGAACTAATATATATTTTATAGGCTTTGAAATATTATGATTTTTTTATGTTATTGGTATTATAGTTTAAACTAGAATAGGATAAATTCTTTCTATTAAAAAAAAAAATTAAATTTAAATTAATAATTTATAAGTTAAAGTCTAAATTTTCATGGCGATAACAAAATTTACTTTGAAAAATTAAAGTAAAAAGAGGTTTTTTTAATCTAATTTCTGTTCAGAAAAATAAAAGGCAACCCCTTTTAGTTTAAGGCCTTTTTTATTTTACATTTTTATACTAATATATACAAGATAAATAAAAGGAAATTAGAGAAATTAAAGTACAAAACGTACAATAAGTTTAAATGTATTGAAAAGTGAATATTTATATAATAAAATTTGTTTTAACCTAAAAAAAAATAAAAACATTAAATTTGACTATCATTAATAAAATTTTAAGAAAATGAATTAAAGGTAAAAGAGGAGTAATATAACTTCTTAATTAATTTTAAATTTTTAATTAATTTAGATACCCTTAATATCTCATTTATATTATAATTAAAATTATAAAAGCTTAACTAAGCAGAGATAGCTCTTATAAATTTTCGTCTCTTCATTTTCTTAAAAGATTTCTAGATTTTTAGACTTCGAATAAGTAGAGCAAAAAAAAAAATAAATCAAATATAGATCATGCCACAATTAATACCATTTTTTTTCTTTAATCAATTATTATTCGCATTTATTATTCTATTTTCTATAATTTATATCCTTTCTAAATATATTTTACCTTTATTTACATTTCAACAAGTAATTAGAATTTATATTACTAAATTAAGTAAAAAAATTTAATCTTTAGAGTGAATTCGCTCTTAATTTAGTAAATAAATTAAAATATTGAAGTAAATACTGTTGGTCTTTTAGAATATTAAAATTTATTAAAAAATTAACCCCCAATAAATTATTGGTCCACGAAATATTATGTAGTTATTAAAAAAATATAATACTAAAAAAAAAAAATAATCTAAAATGAAGGAGGGAAAGGGTGTAACATTTATTTATATTTATTTAAATAACCTAAAAATAATAAAGTAGAATTGTTAGTTTTATTAGCCCAAATTGAGCTTTTTTTTAATCCTTTTAAAACTTAAAAGAGTGTAGTATAATTGGTTAGTATGGCGATCTCCAAAATCACTGGTAGGTGTTCGAGTCACCTCACTCTTGTTTACAAATTTATTGTAAATAATTTAATTTATTATGTATATTATTAAAAAACAAATAAAATAAAGTTAAATTTTCTTTAGAAAAGCGGATCTACGAAGTCCTTAATTTTAATGTTTGTTTAGAATTAAATATTAAAATAAATTAAAATACTAATATTAATTATAATAAATTTCTTTTACTTTTTCTATATTATAACAATATACTATTACTTCTAAAGAAGAAGAAGTAATTAACTAAAGAAAATATAATTATAAAATAAGTATGTAAAATATTAAACGAGTATGCCGAAAATGGTAGCCGGGTGGGTTTTAGGTACTCATAATTAATAATTGTAAGAGTTCAAGTCTCTTTACTCGTAAGAAAAAAATAATCATAATAATTATATAAAATCCCTAAATATCTTATTTATATAGTTATTGTTGTGACTATTACAATTTTAGCAAGATATTATCTGTATCAAATTAAACTATGATTGGTGTTACTTTATTTTATAAGATGCGGATAGTATATAGTGTAGGATATTTTAATATATCCAATCTAAAAAACTCAAATATTTCTTTACTAAATTTAAAAACATTCTGATAAAGTAAAATAACATATTGATTACAATATTTAATTGTTTCTTTCTTTAAATTTCATTTTTATATGAAAATTTAATACAATACTCATTATATTTTTCTGTGATAGTTAAATATTTAAAAGAAGATATAGATCCTTCAGATTCTAAAGAAATATCAGGATCATTTATAGTAAATAAGGAAAAATACTTTTATTTTCAACATTAAAGCATTTTACTAATTTATCTAATGAAATTGGTAATAATAATTAAGAATATTAAAACAAACAAACAAAACAAAACAAACAAACAAAACAAACAAACAAATAACCTAAAAATAAAATATAAAAAAAAAGCAAAATTAAAATTTAATTCTATAATTTTATTATCTCTAATTATAGGTCTAATATTATCACTTAGAAAGAACTCTAATTAAATATAAAGCTGCTTTTACAAAAATAGAAATTAAAAAAATTTTATGTAAGAAAACTCTATACCTATTATATTTACGTTTCATTAAAGATAATATTGCAGATTCTAATATTTTGTATAATCTTTGATTTATGTGAAATAATTTGTTGTTATATCTTTTTCATCATAAACACTTATACAATAAGGAATCAGGACTCCATTTATATTTCTAGTTTCTAATACCATCGTAATAAACATTAATGTTTATTCCTACATAGCGTTTAAATATTTTTTAAAGAAGTTGTCTTTCTTTAAAAAATATTGACTCAATTTAAAAGATATACTCTTGAATTTTAAAATTTCTCTGAAAAGTAGTAAGAGTAAGATTGTTAGCATCAATCATATGTCCTTAAGAACTTATAATAGTATTATTATCTATTTTCAATTCTACATCTTGATAAATATCGAATAAATTTACAAATATACTCACTTTTTGATTTAGTTTTATATACTATTGTGTTTCTATAATTATTATAAATTGACAAGTACCCCATTTAGTAATATCCATAGTAACAGGTAAATTTATTTTTTATTTTTCTTATAGCTACTATTATAACTTTTTATTTAAATTTTAGTAATAAATTACAGAAAATTAAAGTATATTTATATTGCTTTAATAAGTACTTAAACATACTTATATTTATATTCATATTTATAATTATATTTAAAGTAATATTAATATTAATAATATTAATACATAATACTAATAGGAATCTAGTATAGGTTAAGAAAACATCTTTAGCTTAATTGGTAAAGCGTTTGCCTTCGAAGCAATTGTTTATTGGTTCAATTCCAATAAGATGTCTAAATAAATCTAATTTTTCAATAAGAATGAGGTAAAGTGACAAAAAATAATAAAGATAGATTAAACCTTTGGGTTATATAAAGTTATAATAGTTATGGCTTTAATTAATGGTCAAGAATTCTGTTTCCATCATAATGTCTTAATAACTAATAACACAACTTTCGAAGATTATTACAAAAAAGTTAAAGATATAATAACTCAAAACTATGATGAAGGATATCCTGTAGATGTGATACCTTCTTTTAAAGTAATGGTTTGGAACATGGATAATGTTAAAAATAAAAGAATTAAAATAACTAAAAATACAACTACAAATAATAAATTTAACTTATTAGTTAATAATAGAAAATTCCATAGTAGCTCAGCAGGCTGTAATTCAATTAAACCACTTAAAGATGAAATCTTGGGTGCTTTAGATTCATTTGCAAGTATGGATATTGAGACCATTAATTACAATGATATTCAAATTCCTGTAGCTATATCTTTTTCATCAGATCATTTAAACAAGTTATTTTTAATTAAATTACCCCAAATAATCAATAATATTAATATTAATAAATCTGTAGATGTTTTATGGTTAGAATTTTTTACTTTCATTAATAGAAATCCATTTGCAACTATTTTTGTACATAACTTAGGCTCTTTTGATGGTTATTTTTTATACAAAGCAATATCCAATCATTTTAATCCAGATGTAGTATCTACAATTATAGATAATCATAATAAATTTATTAGTATTTCAATTAAATTAGCCAACGGTAAGATTACATGGAAGGATTCTTATCGTATTTTCCCTGTTTCATTAGACAATTTATGCGGTATTTTTAACGTTCCTGGTAAATCCTCAATTTATAATCAAAAATTTAATGATTTATCTTTATTTAATGATGATAAATTACTTAAAGAATTTGAAACTTATTCCTTACAAGATTCTATTGCATTATATAATGTTTTAGATAAAGCTCAAGAATTATATGCTTCAGAATATAATATAGATCTCACATCTATTTTAAGTACTAGTACTCTATCTTTAAAGATATTTAGACAAAAATATTTAAAAGTTAATATCCCAATACTTAAAGGTAGTATAGATAAATTTATAAGAAATAGTTATTTTGGAGGACATACAGATTATTATAAAGCTTATATCAGCGAAGGTTATTATTATGATGTAAATTCGCTATATCCTTTCGCTATGTGTAAACCCATGCCATTTGAATTAATCAAAGAATATAAAGATATGACTAATATTAATTTATCTAATTTCTTTGGCTTTTGCTTAGCTGAAATTATAACCCCTAAAGATATTTTAAAACCTTTACTACCTTATAAATATCAAGGTAAAACTATATACCCGACAGGTAATTGGATTGGTGTATATTTTAGTGAAGAATTAAAAGCTATTGAAGGTTATGGTTATAAAATTAATTTAATCTTAAAAAGCAAAAGGTAAATTAAAGGGGTTATATTTTTTTTTATTATTAATTTTGTTTTTACTGTAAAAACAATTTGTGTAATGTTTTCTTAAGTTAAATAAATAGATAATAAATTAAAAGAAATTTTGTCCAGATTTCACTGTAATACTGAAAGCACCTCTTTTATTTTTATTAGTATAACTTGCGACATCTTTAAAATTAATTTTACCTTTAGCCGATGCTCCTCTTCGAGTTGTTTTAACAGTTTGTCTAGGTACAACTCTATGTGTTAAAAGTCTACCCGCTACTCTAATAGTAATACCAGATAGGAAAGCAGGTATAATATTAACATTATTACTATTTAATTTATTTAAATTTTTAATAACAGCTTTTTCAAAAAGTCTTCTAATAATAATTCTTAATTTAATTTTATTAATCATAATACCTAATAAATTAACTAAAATATTACTATCATTGTAAGGGTAATGTAATCTAATTAAATCAAACTCAACCGGTTTTTTAAAAAACTTATTTAAAATTAAAGATAAATTTCTAAATTTATTAGAGAATATTTTAGTTAAAGTAATATTAGATAAATTTCTTAATTTTATTCTAACATTAAGTTTAATTTTTCGGAATTTACTGTATTGTTTTTTAAGTTTTTTTTTTCTATTAAACCAATCTCTTCCTTTAAACATTTTTTTATTAGTATTATATTTATAAAATTTTTTTAATTTTAATATATTAGGTATAAATAAGTAGTAAAATAATTGTATAATAACTTTATCAGGTGTAATAATGAAAACTGGTTTACTAATTAAACAATACATAGATTTAAAGGAAGCTGCTAATAAATTATAAATATTTTTATATAAATTATTCTTATTAAAATTATATCCTATTATATTATAATAATTAATAAAAATACCTTTACTAATCATATTATAAATACTCATTTCTTTTAAATATAGATTAAGTATTGGTTTATTTTCTATATTTACTAATAAATTATCTTGTGTTTCTCCTTGTTTATTAGTATTATTTGAATAATAAAATAAAGACACAGGATTAGATAATCCTGTCTGTGGTGCTATAGATTCTTTTTTACTTAAGAAAGATGTATTCTTAGAAATATTTTTAATACTTTGTTCTATATTAATTTTATTATTTTTAGTTATTTCTTCCTCTCCTATTTGGCTTTCTGTTTTATTTAATATTTTTGTAGATATTATTTCTAAATTATTTTCTTTACTTAATAATGAAGAAAATAGCTCTTTATTAGATAAGAGATTTTTTTCTTTAATTTCTTGTAAAACTAATTTATTTTCTTTTTCTACGAAGTCGTAGTTAATTAAAGCATTATTTTTATTTTCTACTACTGTATTTTTATTTAAGTAATTTACAGCTTCTGTTTTATTTAAAAGTTCTAGTTTTTTAATTAGAGCTTCTTTGTTTATTATTGCTAATTTAAGATCTTTAAGTAAAATTTTTCCTATATTTAATATTTTATTTATTATTCTTCTTTCTTCGAAGAGAATTTTTAGTTTTATGTTATCTTCAATATAAAGATCTTTTATTAAATCTTTTTTTTTTAATAAAAATATTTGTTGTAAATATCTTAAACGATAACTGTTTTGTACATAAGGTTTAGTTTGTAAGATTCGTTTAGGTAAAAATAAAAGAACGTTATATAAAAAAGATCTATATTTCATAAGTGGCATATATTTATTTAATATAAATAAATACTTATTTAAACGAATATTTAATTTATAATAATCATAATTGCCTTTTAGAAATAAATTTTCAATTAAATCTAATTTTTTATGTTGTAATAAATATTTATTAAAATTAAAGTTATATATATTAAATCCTTTTAAAAAGATTGATAATATTTCTTTAAAAGTTATTACTTTATAAGTTAATTTTTTTTGAGATTTACTTACTATAAAATTATATTTATTTCTTTTTGTTAAGATTTTCTCTTTTAAATAAATAGGACTACTAAATATAGGTATTATTTTATTATCTATTTTTATATCTGAAGATTCATTTTTTGTAATTATTAATTTATTTTGATTTAATTTGCTCAATTTTGTTTATATTTGTTTAGAGAAGGTAATCTCCGGATTAATTTTATTTTTAATTAACTTTAATTTATATATTTAAAATAATTATTTAATTATTTTGATAATTATATACATATTTAGCTTTGTAATATATTACTAAAAGATATTTTATTATTTCTTTATTTTATTCACTTTTAAGGTATTATTCGAATAAAAGTAATTTGTAATATAATATTAATTAAATTAATATTAAAACTAAATATTTCCCCTTAATACCTGATAAATTTTAATTATCAGATAAAAGGTAGCTACAAATAATATGGATTACAATATAAAATTTCTATTAAGATCCTTAATATTAATTTTATATTGGATTTAACAGAAAAATTTATTGTTAATCAAAGTTATAAATTTAAAATAAATAACTTTCTTAGCTTCTCTTTTAATACTTTATTAAAGTATACATTTATAATATATTTATTAAATGTTTTTTTAAATAAGTATATTATAGGATTATAAATAAAAACATTTAATAATTGTCTATAAAAAATAATAACTCTAATAAGTTAAGCTTTTAATCTTTCATATATTTTTTTAATTGAAATGTAGATATATTTTTTTTTATTATTACAGACAAAATTACTTTGCAGTAAAAGATTTACTTACTATAAAATTATCTCTAATAACACAAATATCACTTTCAGTGATAGTATTCTACAAATTAGTTTTACTAAAAAGTTTACTAAGACATTAACTATTATTCAAATTTAAATTATTTTAAAAATAGCATTGGTTATAAAGATATCATAACAAAACTATTTCAATTCAGAATAAATCTTTAAACTCATCATCAATTATAAGTATAAAACTATTGCTTAATAAAATACAATTAACAGTTTTAATAGTCAAGAATTTATCCAAAGTGTTGATTATATAAAAACATCAATAACTACATTTATACCGATTGAATATAAATATATTACTAGAATCACTCAGATATCACTAAATTACTAAAAGATATTTATAACTGGTCTATAAGTTATTGTGAAAATATAAATATACACCATAATAAACTTTACATAGTTTGCAACTCTGATCAAAGATTAAAAGGGTTTAATAAAATTTTAGTTTATTTTGAATTACAGATTAATTTGAATTATAATTTACACGAAATTTTTCCACCTCTAAAAAAAAGATTATTTTAAATAAACAAGTTATAGAATTGATAGTTAGATTTATTAGAAATCATGATGATATGATCTTATCTAAAATTTTTAAATTTAAATTAGTATTATTTAAAGAAGCTGGAATTATTATATCAAGATAAATTTTATCCCCATATAATTCACCAAATATTTCGCTTAAAGGATCTCCTGATTACTCACCTAAATCAGAACCTATAAATTTAGATCATTCCTTCAATTTGGAAGATTTTTTTAATTCATTTTTTCTTTTTACATTTAATTTTAATAATTATATTAAAAAGAAAAAGGGGATATTTTATGTTTTTTATTAAAAAAAATATTGAGTAATTAGCTATGATTATTTTATTATTTTTTTTAAGAATGTTCAACCTAATACTAAAATTAAATATATCAAATTTAGGGGGTTTAATAATAAAAATTTAACTTAAAAAAAAAATAGAATTCTATAAAAACCTAAATATATTTATTAAATAACACGCAAAGAATAAACTAGTCTAGGTATATAAAATATTTTAAGTAAATACAAAAAATATTATAAATATATATTTATATTTTCAACCCCAATTCTTTATTCTGTTACTAAAGAGAAATTGTCTTTCTTATAGAGATATCTCTTAAATTTTAAGAAAACCAATATACTTTAAATTTAAAATACAAGTGTAAAAAAACAAAAATAAAGACAAATATTAAAGTATTTTAAGTATCATGAAATATATTTACTCCTTCAATTCTTATTTGGTAGTAAAAAATAAAGGGGTTATCTAATTATTTAAAACACAAATCGTAGGAAAATTTAGAATATTCTATTAATTCCATATATTATTAGAATATTAGTATAGAAATAAAAATATTATAATAATTCAAGATATTATTATAAGTTTAGTATAGCTACTAATAACTAGTATCCTTTTATTTAAATAACAAGAATATTTGCAAGATATTAATTAGATATCTAAAAAAATATTATTATTGAGAAGCTGAATCAATCCAAACTAAGAAATCTGGTGAAGATACAGCTTCAACTACGATTGGCATAAATCCATGCCAAACTCCACAGATTTCTGAACATTGACCGTAGAAAGTACCAGGTCTTTCTGCCAAGAAAGAAACTTGATTTAATCTACCTGGCACACAATCTAATTTTAATCCTAAAGAAGGTACTGCGTAAGAATGGATAACATCTGCACCTGTAACAATTAATCTAATATGGCAATCTACTGGTATAATTAATTTATTATCAACATCTAATAATCTGAATTGACCTAATTCTAGATCTGATTCAGGAATCATATATGAATCAAAATCAATAGATTCTCCTTGATCTGTTATGAAATCTGAATATTCATAAGACCAATACCATTGATGTCCTACTACTTTGATAGTTAGTGTTGGCGAAATTACTTCATCCATTAAATACAATAATCTGAAAGAAGGGAAAGCAATAGCAATTAAAATTAATGCTGGTGAAATAGTCCAAATTAATTCAATTACAGTACCGTGAGTTAGATATTTATGTGCAATAGGATTTTTATTAGAACTGTAGTAATAAGCAATTGAAAAAATTACCCAGAATACTGAAAAACTTATAACAATTAAATAAAATCCAATTGTATTATGTAATGTTACCAAACCTGTAAAACCTGGAGCTGCACTATCTTGAAAACCTAATTGCCAAGGTTGTACTGCATCATTGAAGATACTATGAAAATTTGAGCTAAATAATGCCATTTTTTAAGAAAAAATATAAATCGGTCTTAATTTACTATATACTCTTATTAATATCTTTGTTTCATTTATCTGTTTTTACTTTCTATCTTTTTTTTAATATCTTTATTTTTAATATTTACTTTTGTAATTACATCTGTTTTTTGTTTTTGTTTTGTTTGTTTGTTAGCATATTCTCCACTATTATATATTAAAATTAAGCTTAAGTAGGTAGACTAATACTAAGTTAAAGAAGTTTAATTTTCATAATAACACTAAAAATATCTTTTTTTTAGAAATTATTCTTATTTGCTTCTTAATTGGAGCTAGGTATTTATAATATTTGAGTATAATAACTGTGCAGTCAATTATAATACCCTTCATATAGGTTAATTTAGAAGGAAGATTTTTATCCTACCTAAATATCCTAGACTTTTATAGTAGGAAAGATATTTTTTTTTTCTTATTTTAATTTAATTAATATTTTAATTTATTTATTTAAATAATAAAGAAATAAGATAAAATTTTAAAGATGATTAAAAAGGCTCCTAAGCTTAAAGTTCGAAGCTTAACAGGATAAATTTTTTCTTTTTATTTTTCTTTTTTGTTTTGTTTAATAATAGTTTATAAGAGAAAATTTAATTAATTTTATTTTTAATACTTTATTGTTTTTTTAACAATTCGGCATCTTAAGATTGATCTTTGTGGTAAGATTCTTATATCTGCAAAATTATTTTACAAATATAATCTAAGGGGTAGAGGATTTGAACCTCTGTCTGTAAAGTGTAAATTTACTGCTAAAACCACTCAGCTAACCCCTTTTATTAGAAAAATTTAATTAATTTAATTAAAATTTAAAGGTTACTCTTATTTTTTATTTCTATTTCTTTTTTCTTTTTTCTTTTTTGTTTTGTTTTTGTTTTGTTTGTTTGTTTGTTTATAATAAAATTTAATTCTATTATTCTGTTTGTAAAAAGACTCCGGAATTAAAATATTTACCTTTAGGCACTTTAAGATAAATAGGTCTACAATACCAACGTATTATAATATAATTTAGGATTTTGAGATTTTAGATATTATTTATTTTTGTAGAATCGTATTTAATAGACATATCTCTTAATTTTATAAATTAAGAGATATATTATTAAGAGAGTAGGAGGGGGGGGGGGGTTAAATTCATTTTATTTATTTTCCAGCGGCACTTTCCAGTACAGCTACCTTGCTATGACTTTTGAGATGTTACTTAAAAGGGTTAACTGAAACTAATTATCTTAAGAAAGGTGTTTTTATTATTTAAATGACTAATAAGTTAAGATAGAATTACTTCTATACTCATATATTAGCATAAAACTACCTTTAATTTAACAAATTGTTTAATTTAATTTATAATAATATTTTATAGCTGATATTATTAATGTAGGTATTCCTTAAAAAAAGTAATAATTTCGCGGCAGTTTCCCCCAATTTAAGCTTCTTCCCAGCGACAGACAGTTAGTTCATCCCGAATGCTTTCTTCACCGTTGCGCTTGTGATCAACGATTACTCGAAATTCCTTCTTCATGTCGCCGAATTTCAGGCGGCAATCCGTTAATATTTTTAGTTATTTAACTTTCTTTAATGATTAGCTATTCCTTGTAACCTTATTATTTAAATTAATTCAAGTTTAAAAAGAATAAAAAATAAAATTAAATATTTTATTAGTTTTTAAATGTTAAAATTAAATATTAACTAATAGTATAAAGGTTTGGTTTTGCGTCACTTTGTAAAAGTTATCGTGGCACGTCTATAGCCCAGTTCATGAGGGCCATAACGGCTTGTCTTAGCCCCAAATGAAAATATATAAAATTCACTAATTGTTAAGTATAAATTAACAACAGGGATTTCGTCCGTTAGTGGAGTTAACCTCACTTCTCACGGCACGGACTTACGACAGCCATGCAACACCTGTAAACGAGTTTCTTATTTTTAAAGAAACTACTCAATCTTTTTAATTAAATTTTTTACTAAAATAAATTTTAATAAATTTTAATTTTATGATTGGATATGCAAGAACTGGTAAGGTTTTACGCGTATTCTCGTATTAAATAACATGCTTCACTTCGTTTGCTTCGAGACCGACTAATTTTTTTGGTTTCAGTTTTGCAACCGTACTCGCAAGGCGGAATGGTTATCGTGTTAACATCGTTACCAGTTTTAATAAAAACTAACAACCACCATTCATCGTTGACAGTGAGAGGTATCTGGGTATCTAATCCTATTTCCTATTCTCACCTTCGTTTCTCAGCGTCAATCATTACTAGATAAAAAGCTTTCACCTTTAGTATTCCCCTTAGTATCTACGGATATAATCCCTACTCTAAGTATTATTTGGCTTATCCTCGTTTTGATCCTAGCTTTAATTAATTATATCTTTTCCTTATTACGGATATTTATAAATTTTGTATGTTATAAATATACAACGTAAAAAGAGCTTATTGAAATTTATAACTTTTAAAGCAGCCTACACACCCTTTACGCCTGATTAGGACGACTAACGTTTGCGTCTCTGGCCTTACCGAGTCTTCTGGCACCAGTTTTGGACAACACTAATAGTAAGGTAATATCATTTTTTTCCCTTACGTTATCACATTCACCAACATAAAGCATGACTCTTGTGATTTCAGTTAGCTAGTTCACTCTTGCGAGCATTGACTAATATTCTTGACTGCTGGTAGTTTTCACTACTTGGGGCATTTCATTCCCAATGTGGCCATCTGTTCTATCAAACATGGCTATTGATCGTAGGCTTGGTAGGCAATTACCCCACCAACTACCATTAAACAAAATAAATCGAATCTTATAGCAGAAAATTTCCCTTTTCTTAATAAATAGCTAATTTATCTCTTACTTTCCTTATTATTTTATAAATATAAAACTAAATAAAATTTAGAGAAGACTAGCTTTTGCCCCTTATTTTTATATTCTATAATAAGTATCTCTAATAATAATTAATTAATTAATTATTTGTTATAATTTTTGAAATAAGATTATCTCCCAATTAAGGAGTCTATAAGGTATCTAATTTAAAATACTCACCTTTACACCTTATTCTTATTTTTTTATCTCTAATTTAAATTTATGATAAAATAAATATAAAGATAAACTCTTAGGAACAACGATTTGCATGTCTTAAAACTACTGAAAAACGTTCAATCAGAACCAAAATTAAATTCATATGGATTTTTAAACAATTTTTTTAATTGTTGTATTTTATTTGCTTTTGCTTTTTACAATATTTATTATCTCTTTTAAATGTTTTTTATTTTATATTTTTATTTTATTTTTTGTTTTTTACTCTTATTGTTTTTTATTTTATTTAGATAGGGATGTTTCTTCTTTCAATATTTGTTGATATTTATTAATATTCTTATCGATATTTTTAGGATACTTAGGAATATTTTTAATTCCTATCTTTTTTTTTAGAGAAACAGATTTCCTCTATGACTCTTAAATATTTTTTTTGTTTTGGTTTTTTTATTTTGTTTTAAATTATAAGATACATTTATTTTAATTAACAGATATAATTTAATTATAATATGAGTTAGAATATTTATCTATAGGACTAATTTTGTAGAAACTATTTCTTCTTTTTCTTTTATAAAGAGAGAATACGAAGAACATATATAAAATATTAATTAATATAAATATAATTTAGTTTACTGAGTTAAATCTAAAAATTAAAAAGTCTAATATAGGAATTAAAATTTAATAACTTATAAAAAAAAAATAAATAATAAACATACTTAAGTGTTAGATATTTATTAATTCTATTTTAAATAATAAATAAGAAATAGAGTGTTTAAAGTTAAAATTTTCTATTTAAATTTTACCACAAAATTATTTTTGTTCCTCTTCACTACCCTAAAGGAGTAAAGAATAGATATATTATTAATGACCTAGAACCTTAACTTAATTCTTTTATTTTATAAATTGATAATAATTTTATTTTATTTTTTTTTTTATAAATTTCAGAATTACAGTTTTAGATTTCTTAACTCTCTTTTATAATTTAAATAACTTGAATTATTTAAATATTAGGATAAATTAAATTGTTTATATTATTATTCTTATTTAATAATTTAAAAAGCCGAAAGAAGGAATCGAACCTTCTTTTTACCGTCATGAGTGGTATGTTTTAACCTTTTAAACTATTTCAGCTAAAATATAAAACCTTAGATTAGTCCCTTTCAATTTTACCTTTTTAATTTTTTTTTAATTTTTTTCTTGCGATTAGGTAAAACTAGGAAGTACCTAGTAGGTAGATCGCGGAGTCTATTTAAACATAAAATCTAATATTTTTACCACCCAATAACTTTTACTTATAATAACTACTATTCATTATTATTTTACAATTCTATTAACCCTTTTATTTTTATTTTATAGTAAGCTTTAGTTTCGAAGTAACTACTTACTATTTATTATTTTTTTTTTAGACTAAATTTTTTTTAACTACAGATAGTTTTGCGTATATTTTTTTTTAATATGCAATTAATTTTTTTAATAAAACATAATAAGTTAATATATCGGTGAAATTTTTATTAGCTAAAGTTTAATTTTTTTAAGTTTTTACTTTTACATTTTACTAAATATTAATAAGAATTTAATTATATAAAAATATAAGCCCTAGTTTTATTTTGATAGCGAAATCAGGAATCGAACCAAATCTAACAGATCATGAGGCTGTTGTGCTTATCCTTTACACTATATCGCTTTAATTTATTTATTTTTTATGACACTATCTTTGAAACATGAATACGAACAAAGAGACTCGAACTCTTAAATATAAGTTATATTTTTCTTTAATTTATAAGTTATATGTTCCAACTAACTTTCGCTCTATTAAATAAACATTCGCTCTTAAAAATAAGTAGTAATAAGATCTACAATCCTTTTTACTACTATAAAAAATAAATATAAGGTTAGTACTACTTACTATAATTTATCAATATTAAATTAGTTTTAAATTAGTTTTAAATTAGTTTTAAATATTAGTATTAAAAAAATACTACTTTTAATAATTACTTAAAGAAGAATCATCTGTACTTCACTTTTATTTTTGTTTTTGTTTATTTCTTTCTCTTCTTATCCTCTTTTTACTTGAGATAAGTCCTTACTCTTTAACACCTTCATGTATCTTGTATTATACTTTGTATAGTAGTGATAAGGTTGTTATACTTCTATTTATTTAGATATGGATAAAGTAAGAAGTAATAATAAATAAAATTAATTTTTAGTAACAATCTTTAACATCAAGTTTCTTTATAAATTAGTACTGCTAAACTAAATATTTTACAATATGTTTTATTTGCAGCCTATCTAGAAATGTTCTATTTCTTAATTAATGATAAAAATCTAAATTATGCTTAAAATTTAAGCTTATAATTAAGATAAATAATCATTTTTAAAGTATCTAGGGGTTAGATTCTTGCTTTATAGACATTCAGCACTTATCTATTATGTTTGTGGCTACCCAACTATGCGTTCTTATTTTGCGACCTTTTATCATAACCTTATTTAAGGGTATTTAAATTAAAGAACTTTTTTAGCATAAAGTTCAAAAGGATTTACTAAATTATCTCTAATTAGAGATTAATTATAACAAAATAGTACAAACAATTGGTACACTAGAGAAACACAGCCTATTGATCCTTTCGTACTAGAAGGTCTGCCCCTTTTTACTAATTATCCCTCCAGAAGATAGGGACCATACTGACTCACGTCGTATTAAACCCAACTCACGTACCCTTTTAATCGGCGAACAGCCGAACCCTTCCAAGCTTCTTCCCCCGGAGGATAGGATGAGTCGACATCGAGGTGCCAAACAGCCGAGACAATGTGTACTCTCGTCGGCTATCAGCCTGTTATCCCTAGCGTAACTTTTATTAATTGATCCCCGTCTATCCCATTTTATAGCGAGGGGTCACTATGCCCTACTTACGTATCTGTGCGACTTTTTGGTCTTTCAGTTAAGCATGCTTACCGCCATTGAACTCTGCGCAACCCTTCACTGGTTGATTGATCTCCATTCAATTTCTAGCTATACCTTTATAAATTTTTAGTGTGTTATTGTTTTTGGCCAAACTCTTGACCCTTTCTTAAAAAAAAAGGGATCACTAACATTACGTTAAATTAAATGAATTCTTTAATATCTTTCCCCATAAGAGTAGATATTTAACAATCCAACAATCCAATCCTTCTTACCTAAAGGAAAAAAGGTAGTGTAAGTAGCTAAAGAGAAAGTTTTGATTTTTTTTGTTAATTAATTTAATACCTTTTTATTGCTAGCGTTAGCTTTTTTTTTAAATAAATATTTCATTAAATTTTACTATCCTCTTTCTTAAAATTTTTAATATTCTAAGAAAGAGAATAAGTTTTTTGTTTTAAATATCAAATTTTTAATATTTAATTTCAGTATTCTTTGTCTTTTAATATTCCTTTTTATATAATAATAAAATAAAACTACAATAGTGATATTATAGAACTAAGATAAAATAAAATAAAAAGTATTAAATAGGGATACCTTCAATTTGTTTGTAATAAAAAATATTTGGATGTACTTTGCTACTCTATTAAAGACGACCGCCCCAGTCAAACTGCCAATTAGTCAACTCTCCCTTTTTTTTAATTTTAAGGTAAACATAAACCCAATCTTAATTTTAAGGTTTCCAGTATTTGTCTATCGACTTCCCTATTTTCTAGTAATTAAAATTGTTCTAGATCCATGTGATAACTAACTACAGTAAAGCTGCATAGGGTCTTCCCGTCCCCCTGGAGGCAACGCGCATCTGCACGCGTAATTCAATTTCATTGAGCAAGTTGTAGAGACAGTGAGGCCATCGTTACATTATTGATACCGGACCACATTTAATGGCCAACTTATTTTGCTACCTTAGGATCCTCATAGTTAAGACCGCTATTAACCAGATTTTCGATTAGTCACAGTTCCCCATGACCTCTCTTATATTAATGGCATCGGGCAAATTTCACACAGTATACTATCATATTAATGATTGCACTGTGTTGTGTTTTTAGTAAACAGTCGGGGCCTCCGATTCTGTGCCACCGCCTTAATTATAATAATTTAATTATTTATCCTCCCTTAAATTTAAATTTTACCTTATTTTTTAAGCAAGATAATATTAAAATAATTATTTCAATAATTAAATTAATAATAAGAGATAATTAGTAAATATTATAATATGTGCGGTCCCTCTTTTCGTCAAACTTATGAGGTGAATTTGCCGAGTTCCTTAACAACTTTTAGCTCTACGCCTTAGTATTCTCTACCTACGAACCTGTGTCGGTTTAGGGTACGGTAGTTTATTTTTATATTTATTAAACAATATAAATATTTGTGATTTTTTATAATTCCTTATTTATTTTTTTAACCAATTTTTAAACCCTATTTAAAAATTTTTAAATAATTTAAGTTAAACTTACATTTAGATTAATTAAAGTTCAGCGAAAACAAGAGCTAATTTAAAAGTTAAGTTAAATTAACTTAAAATTAAATCTAATTGTAAACTAATAAATATCTCTTATAATAATCTTCGATTTTCGAATAAATATTTTTGATAATATTAATAGCTTAAAATAAATGTTTTAAATTACTATTTAATTTTAAAGACTTCAGTTTATATAAAAAACTAAAGTTTTTTCTCTAGTTCTATTATACCTCGGATAAGGATTTACTGAATCTTTAATAAGTAATTTGATTATTTATATTTACAAAAAAAGCAAATAGTTAAATTTTTATACTTAACTAGTATAGAGAGAGAAAAATTATTTAAAATAAATTTATTTACTATAATTAATTTTAATTAATTAACAATATTAATTAATCTTCTAAACGCAAAAAAATAAACCGGATAAAATAACTTAGTGTTAGCTATTTAAAGTTTATTTTTAGCTTTCCTAGCCCCTCCTTCCCCGTTAGGAAAAGAATGAGAGAAAACCCCCAATTTATGTTAAGTAAATTTTTAACATTTAAAATAACCTTTAAGCATTTATTATCTACTAATTAATAGTAAAATTTATATTTGCCCTTAATAGCAATTTACATAAATATAAAAATTAAGTAATAAAATTAATTCTATATTCTAAAATTTTTATTATAATACTACATATTTTATTTATAATTTAGAAAATATAAATTACTCTTAGAAATTGTTATTTATAATAATACTATTAAATAAATTGTTTAAAACAAAAAAAAGTATAACTAATAATAAGTTTTAAACTTAAAGTTTCCAAGACTGCGAATCTTATTAAAAACTTTAATTATTAAATAAGTAATAATTATAAAAACAAAGAACTAAACACTATTAGTTAATTTTAGATTTCTTTATATTAGTTTATTTATATATAATTATAAAAAGAAATTTTTAGTTTATAAAATAAACTTTATTACTTATAATATTAATTTCCTGGTCCATTAAAAAAAATTGGACTTTCTATTATATACTCATCAGCCAAAACTTTGGTTTTGGTCCTTAGAGGCCGCATTCAAACAAAACGGATTAACCTTTCCTATTTGCAACCCTTTCGTATTCGGCGAGAAGTATTATAACTTCTTTTTACATTACTCATGTCAGCATTCTCTCTTCAGTTACCTAAAAAATAATGAAACACTATTTTATAATTAGTTTGACTGAATGTTCTACTACCTAGATTTAGAAATAGAAAGTTTCATAATACTATTAAAAAAATAAATTTAAAAATAAATTAAATAATACAAAATTAAAAATATTAATCCCTCTTAATACTCTAAACCAACACGATATCGGTTGATTGTTTAAGACCCGTTAAATTTTCGGCGCTACTATCTAGACTGCTGATGCGTTGTTACATACGATCATTAAAAGTAGCGACTACCAGGCTCACTTCACAGCTGTATACGATATTGCTACGTCCTTAATTTCACTTAACAATCATTTGGGACCTTGATCAGTGTTCTCGGCTGTTTCCGTCTTGACTACCCAACTTAGCATGAGTAGTCTGAATATCTACCATCAATTTATGTAATTCCGAGATTCGCTTCCAAAGGTAAGATTTTCGAGGTCCCCGCAACCTAAACGCCTAAAAGGTACTTGTGCTTTTAAAACACAACCCTTAAACTTGTTGGGAATTGCCTTGCTGTACCTCCATAAATTTTGTGTAGACGTCATACTTAAATATGTTTCGGTAGAAAACCAGCTAGCACCAGGTCAGATTGGCATTTCACCGCTTACCAAAACTCTTCGGAGAATTATGCAACATTCACCCGTTCGATCCATTATAATCTGGTCTTGGTAAGATCACCTGGCTTCGGGTCTAATAGAAGTAACTGACCCATCACTATGTCTATACAAATTTGATACATTACAGTTATGAAGTATAAACTACAAATATACGCACTTGTATTTTTAATTTATAGTCCAGTCGCTTTCGCTAGGGCTTTAAACCTTGCTACTCCTATTAACTTGCTGACCCATTATGCAAAAGGTACGCCGTCATTCATTAATCTTTTATGATTTCAAGTAGAATTTCGACTGCTTATAGAGTTACTAATTCAAGATCTATTTCACCGATTCATTAATAAAATTTTAATATTTTTCAATACTAAATATTTTAAAAATTCACTTTTTTGTATACCACTCGCTTTTCAAACTTTTCCTTTACAGTACTTATTCACTATCGCTAAATTTATAATACTTAGCCTTAGAGGATGGTACCCCTATATTCCGACAAGTTTTCTCTCATCGTACTTTATTTAGAATAATTTTAGGTTGATATAATAATATTAAAAACTAAAAAAATATATAACTTAACAAATTATTTTTTTTTTGTTTGTTTAATTTAATTATTACTACTAATTTATTTCACTAATATTAATTAATAAATCTACAGGTCTTATAGTATTTCACCTTCTTTAGAATAATACATAGCATTGCCTCGAGTGGAGTTTTTAACTTTCCATCTTTCCTTCAGCTTTAAAAGATTAATTAAAATATTTAAAGTTAAAGTAATGTATTACTAACTAATATATCTTTAAATTAAATGACTTACAATACTTATTAGTTTTTAATTAATAAATATTACTTTATTAGTTTTTAATTAATAAAATTCACTTTTTAATAAAGATACTTAAGTTTTTCAATTTATTTAATTAATTAGGCTAATCCGATTTCACTCACCATTACTTTCGGAGTCTCGGTTGATTTCCTTTCCTTTCCTTAATAAAATGTTTTACTTCAGGAAGTAATTAATTAACAAGGTTTACCTTAGGATCGCTTACTTAATTCCAGTTTGTAAGCTTTTGGTAATATACCTCCTTTTATATAAATTTGCCTTAGTTTTCCTTAATAACCCCTTTGAATTACTTTTTTATATTTTTGATGTTTATTACAATATTGTCATCGATACTTTTATAGAATTTTATATTTTATATTTTTTTTTTCTTTTTGTTAAAGATATATTTAAAAAAATTTTCTTTTTTTTTTAAGATAATTTATTAAAAATTAAGAAATATCTCCAAATAATACTACTATTTTTACAAATACTAAATAGTTTATTTAAAATATAATGAATATATTTTCCTAAAGGTAAAATTTTACTTTGTCTAAAAATTTTTGCTATCAATAACAAATCTAACAGTAAAAGCAAATGTCAATAAACATATTTAAGATATCATAAATATATTAATAGTTAAATTATAACTTAAGATTGAATACAACTGTAAAATTAACTGAGATTGTTATGCAATCAAATCATTAATTTCTAAAGGGGAATTCATAAAAGATTCTTTATCTATTGTAATAGTATTCTCTTTATTTTTAATAAATAAAAAAAGGGGTTAAATTTTTTTATAATATTTATATCTACGAAGAATATTAGTATATTTATTTAGTAGTTTTATCTAATGTAGCTAGATCTAATAATGTATTTTCAGCTATAGCTATAATAGGTAGTATTACTAAGAACCAAGCAAAATAGAAAGTAGTAGCAAATTGTCCAATTTCTAAATAAGGGCTTTCAGGGTGTTGAGAACCAATCCACATTAAAATTATAAAATCAACAACAAAGAACCAGAAAGCTAATTTCATAGCTGGTCTAAATTGATTTCCTCTAATTCTAGATAAATCTGTTAAAGGTAAGATTAATAATATTAATAATGAACCAAACATTGCTAAAACTCCTAATAATTTATTAGGGATAGATCTTAAAATAGCATAAAATGGTAAAAGATACCACTCTGGAACAATAGAAGCAGGAGTAACCATAGGATCAGCTGGAATATAATTATCTGAGTGACCTAATAGATTTGGATAGAAAAATACTATTACAGATAAAACTAATAAAAATGCGAAAATAGTAACAAGATCTTTAAAAATAAAGTAAGGATGCATTGCATATCTATCTCCATTTGAAGTTACACCATTAGGATTATTTGAACCATGCACATGTAGAGCAATTAAATGAGCTACAACTAAAGCAGCTAATAAGAATGGTAGTAAATAATGTAAAGAAAAGAATCTATTTAATGTCGCATTTGACACAGAAAAACCTCCCCAAATTAACTCTACTATATCTTGACCAAATATTGGTATAGCTGATAATAAATTAGTAATAACTGTTGCACCCCATAAACTCATTTGTCCATATGGTAGTACATAACCTAAGAATGCGATTGCCATCATAAGAATTAAGATTATTACTCCTATAGACCAAAGTAAAACTCTAGGACTTTTATATGATCCATAATATAATCCTCTACCTACATGCATATATACGAAAATAAAGAAAAATGAAGCAACATTAGCATGTGTATATCTAATTATCCATCCATTATTTACATCTCTCATAATATGTTCTACACTATTAAAGGCAAAATCTACATTAGGTGTATAATGCATAGCTAAAAAAGCTCCAGTTAAAATTTGTATTATTAGACAAAAACCTAATAATGATCCGAAATTCCATAAATAACTAATATTAGCCGGTTGAGGCGAATCTACTAAATAAGAATTTAAGAATCTAAGTAAGACATGGGTTTTTAATAATCTCATTTGTTTGTTTGTTTATATTTATAATTTAAGGCTATTACCCCAAATTTTATTTAATATTTTAATATCTTTTATATTTATTATATATATTAAATAGGTTTTATTTATAAAACCGTGATAATTATATCACAAAATGAATAAAGTTGTAATTATATAATTTATTTTAATTATATTTAAGTATTTAAAGGAAACAAAAATTTATATCTTTTAAAATAATTTCTCCTTAAAGGATATTATTGCTTATTTGTAAATCGTAATTACTAGTTACTAGAAAAGCATTTAACTAATTATTAATTTAGTTTTACACTATTACTATATATTTTTTTATTTTATATTTTATTTATTTTTTATAAATTAAGCCCAAGAAGATTTGAACTTCTACAGATTCCTCATCAAGAAATTATTCTACCATTAAATTATGGGCTTTAACTTAAATTAAATTATAAGGTTTTTTAAACTTAACTACTTTTATTTTTTATATTTATAAATATTTATATACTAGGATCTAGCTCTGCTTTTAATAGCTTGTTTAAATTTTAATATTTACACGTTTACTTTTATATTTTTATTTAGCAGTTATTGTTTTGTATTTTCTTAAATTTAAATGAGATTATAAACTGATCTTAAAAAAAAAATTAGACCCCAATTAATAGATTAAAAAAATAAATCACGAAGATCAAGTAGAAAGATAAAAATTTTATTTAATATTAATACTTATTCAAATTACGAACTACGAAATATAAATAGAATAACGAAAAACGAAGAAAAAGTTAATAGGGGGTAAATATATTTTATAAACTAATTATATTAATAAATAAAAATAGTATCTTAAGTAAATAGTTTTTAGCTATTTACTTCTATTTTATTTATAATTAAAGTATTTTATATTATTTTTTTATTTTTTAGAAAGATATAATTTATAAAATTTAATAAGGTGATATATCGAAAGCCACTAGTATACTTGGAACTAGTATAATAAAGGCTACAGCCACAGGTAATAAGTTTAGCCAGCACAAAGATATTAATTGATCATATCTTAATCGTGGTAAAGTGGCTCTAAACCATACAAAAAAGAAACAGAAGATACAAGTTTTTAATCCTAAAACAATAGCTTGTAAATTTAGAAAAGAATCATTTAAAAATACCTCAGGGAAATTATATCCACCTAGGAAAAAAATAGAAGTTAAAGAACTAAATAATACAATAGATGAGTATTCCCCAAGGAAGAAGAATACAAATGGAAGTGAAGAATGTTCAGTAAAAAACCCAGCAACTAATTCAGATTCAGCCTCTTGTAAATCAAAAGGTGTTCTAGATGTTTCAGCTAATATAGAAATAAAATAAAAAATAAATACAGGTAATAATGGGAAAATAAACCAAACACATTGTTGGCTTTCTATTATTGTAGTGAAATTTAAAGAACCTGTTAATAATATTATTATTAAAATAGCAGAACTTAAAATTAACTCATAAGATATCATAGCTGCAGTAGATCTTAGGGATCCTAAAAATGCATATTTAGAATTAGCGGACCAACCAGCTAATAATACACCATAAACTCCTAATGAAGATAATGCAAATGTATATAATACACCTAATGAAAAATCAGATAAGGCTAATCCTTGACCAAAAGGTATTACTCCCCAACCTAATAAACTGAAGACTAATGTAGATATTGGTGCTAAATAAAATAAAACTTTGTTAGATTGAGAGGGTATTACTGTTTCCTTTAAAATTAATTTTAATGCATCAGCAAAAGGTTGAAGTACTCCGTAGTATCCTACTGTATTAGGCCCTACTCTTCTTTGATGAGCAGCTAATTGTTTTCTTTCTATAATAGTCATAAAAGCAACCGCCAATAAAACAGGTAATATTATAGCTAAAACATCTATTAAATTAAGAAGAAGTCCTATAATTGTTATAATTAAACTATTAGTATTCATTTTATATTTTTTATTTTTATTTCTCATTACATTTTATATATTTAATTATTTTATATAATTATTAATGAAATCACTGTAATTTGTTTTACAGCCAAGATATTATATCAAGTTATTATTCTAACCTTTTACTCTTTTGTTTAGTTTTATTTTACTGTGGTTCCTTTTATTAGAGTAGCCTACGCTTAACTTATTTTATTAAAATTTTTATTCTTTAAACAATATATCTTTAAAAATTTAATTTTTTAATCCATTTATTTAAATTAATTTTAACTCTTAAAAATTTTCGTTTATCAATTCTCTATTACACCTTTTTCTCCATACTTATATAAATGGCACTTTTATGTGGGTAGATATAATAACAGAGAAAGTAAAAAGAAATACCTACAAAACTTTCTTTAGAGTTATAAAATTTAACCTAAACTAATAATTTAGATTTAGAAAATTAAGCTATAACTTTTAAAATACTACCTTTGTACTTTGAATTTAAAGACTAATATATTAGAAAATCAAATAGTATATTTATATTTTTGTTATAGTTAATTTATTATTATAAATTAAAAATGGAAACTAAGTAATATTTTTTATACTGCCTTCACTTTATAGGTTCCCTATATTATAAAGAAAAGAAGTTTTAATATTTTAATAAAATTTTTTTAAGCTATTTATATTAACTACGGAAATGGATTTTAGTAAAGGTAAGAATTAAAAATTTATTTTTCTTTACTAGAATATTAAAAAAATAAAACTATAATGCTTTTTTTTTTAATATTTTTACTAGATATTTAAACTATTTTGCTTTTAAATTTTAATTTTTTTAAAGATTCTTAAAGTCTTAGCACCGCATCCTTTTTTACTTTAAATTATTTTAAGCCTTAAATAAAGGTGTCCACTTAATATATCAAAACTCTAAAAAAGTTTAATAAACATTTAGAAAAGAGTATTTTTATAATAGTAAAATTATCTCTAAAAAAAAAAAGAAGTTACCAACTCTATTACTAGTTATTCTGCTACCCTAAGTTAAGAAAACTTAACTTTTTTTGTAATTTTCGATTTCGATAGTATTGTAGAAGCAGAAATACTAAATGCTAAAGATAAATTTTTTTAGTTTAAATTTATAAATATATGTAAATAAAATTAAGTATTACTTTTAAATAATAACAGCTGTGGTTTCTTTATTATTTCTCCTTTAGATAAAAGAAGAAAAAATATTTGTAAGATACTATCCTCAGTTTGTACCTTCAATGTAAGGAGATGTATACAGCAGGATCGTAGAATAGCATCTTGGACTTTATTAATTTAGTTTTACACTATTACTATATTTTTTGTTTTGTTTGTTTGTTTTTATTTATTTTTTATAAATTAAGCCCAAGAAGATTTGAACTTCTACAGATTCCTCATCAAGAAATTATTCTACCATTAAATTATGGGCTTTAACTTAAATTAAATTATAAGGTTTTTTAAACTTAACTACTTTTATTTCTTTAAATTATTTTTTTTTTCTTGATTATAAAGTTTTATTAGTTATTTAATTTTAATAAAATATTTAAAATTTTCACTTAATTCTTTATAATTTAATATAAACACATCTTTTAAACTTTATAAAACTTTTTATATTTTTAAAAAATAGTAAATAAAAATAGTAAATAAAAATAGTCAATAAAAATAGTAAAAAAAAAAAAAAAAAAAATTCAAACATTTAAAACAATTAAATTTAAAAGTTAAATATTAAAAAAAAGTGTAGTTCTACTAATAATAAATTATTAAGAGAAGTTTTATTTAAAATTTTTATAAGTTTATTAAAAAAAGATTTTTTAAATCTTTAAAAGAAGTAATAAAGTTGATTAATTATAATTATTACTCATAATATTAATTATATTACTATACAAATATTAAGTTAAATAAACTTTATTTTAAAGACTTTAGCATAATGGTTAATGCAGTTCGCTCATAATGGATATTATAAGGGTTCAACTCCCTTAGGTCTTATTCAAATGTAGAAAAAAATTTTTTTTTTAGAATTATATTTAAGAATAAACACAATTAATGATTAATAAAAAAAAAAAATAAGCCTATTAGAAAATATAAAAGCGAATTAAAATTTAAGAGTTAGTACTTAAGAATTAAATAGGTAAGCCTATATTCCATACCGTAGAAAGCATAAGATCTAAAAAGAAGGAATACCTATCTAGATTCTTTTATATTTTTATATTTATAAAATTAAAAATACTTTATGTAAAATTAAAACAGGAATTAAATTAACTTAAAAATGGTGATATAAAATAGTTAAATATTAGTTTATAAAAATTTAAAAAGAAAAAGTAACAAAAAGAATAAAAAAAAAAAGAATTCAAAGGGCATTTGGTCGAGTCTGGTTTATGGCGTTCGTCTTGAAAACGATTACTTTACAAAAAGTCGTGAGTTCGAATCTCACAGTGCCCGTTTATTATTAAATAAAATTTATTTTTTAATAAAAAAAAAAATAACTAAAAGTAGTACTTTTTATTATAAAGATCTAATTATAATAAAATATTAATTAAAAAATAAATTTACTTAAATATTTCAGTAAAAAAAAAAATAAATTTATTTTTTTTTAATAAGAGGTGGTAGTTTTAATAACCTTAGTCTTATTAAATTTTAAAATTTAAAGATTGTGTATACACATAATCGTTTCTTTATAAAAAAAAATTTTTTTTTTAGATCTTAATAAAAAATTATACGGTGGATGACAAATTGGCCAGTCGCTCCTTTTGGGTAGGAGAGATATTGCGCGTTCGAGTCGCGCCTACCGTGTGCTCCAGAATAAATAAGCTCTTTTTTAAAGCGCATTTGTAAACTAAATTTAGTTATAGACTTTTATATTTGATTTGTTTACTAGAAATATTTTTATTTATTATATTAGTAAAAAATAAAAGGACTACAAAACTAAAGAAAAAAAACAAAATTGAGAGAAAAAAAAAATAAAAGAGAAGAAAAAACATTAAAAAAAAAAATTAAACTATTTGATATTAAAGTCTAAATTTATTAAGTAATTAGGGTCTTATGGCTGAGTGGTTTAAGCGAGGTACTGTTAATACTTTCTACAGGGGTTCGAACCCTCTTAAGGCCTAAAATAAAAATATTTAATATCAATATACTGTTTATATATGATTGGATTGTGTTTTAATTATTAAAATTTAAATAAAAATAATTAAAATAAAAAATAGATATTGTCCTTAACTTTAAATTTAAAGGCCAAGGTTAAATTTAACTATAAAAATTATCTTTTAAAGTTAATAATTTCTCGTTTCTTATATACTCTTCTAGGGTGTGGGGTTTTTCTTCTCTCCCATAAAGGAGTAAAGACAGAAGCAAAAGCAAATAAAATTTTATTTATGTTTCTCTTTTTCCTTTATTCTTTCTCCTTTCTACCTTTTTTTCTTCTTTCTTCGAAGAGGTAGTATTAAATTTATTTATTCTAATCCTAGCACTTCGAAGGGAAAATTGTGGTTAATAAACAAATATAGCGAACATGTTGAAATTTGGTAAACAATCTTCTCTTAAGCAGAAGTGGGAGGTATCCCTTAAGAGTTCGAGTCTCTTTGTTCGTATACAACAAACAAACAAAACAATTAAAGGTCCTTTAGTATAGTGGTTCGTACAGCTCCCCTTCACGGAGCTAGGATCAGTTCAAATCTGATAAGGATCAATATTAATTTTATATTTAAAATAATCTTTTATTAAAGATTATTATTTTTTATATTATTATTAATTTTAGCTTTCCATTACCTTTTATCCTTCTTCTAGCAGCTCACTAGGATAAGTAACCTAATATGAAAATAAAACATATAAGATCTCTAATCTAAGGTAAGAACCACATAGTTTTAATTGTAGTACCTATTACGTAATAGTAAATTTAAATTATTTATACAAGAAAAAAAAATAAAATAAAATATTCTTTATAAATAAAATATAATTAAAATAATAATAAATTATTTTATTTTAATATAAAAAGGGAATAATTTTCATTGGTAAGATAAGACAATTGCTAATTGTTCGGGTTAACCCCCTTAGGTGTTCGAATCACCTTTATTCCTAATATAAATTTAAATATAATTCTATAAATATTTCTAATAAAAGCTACTAATTAAAAAGAAATAAGCAAGGAATATTAAATTTAATCCCTGTCTTCGTCCTAACGGAGGTGCGAGGGTGCGAGTTTAAATAGAAATATAAATAAATAAAAAATAAAATAAGATAAAAAAAAGAATAAGCGTAGACGATAAAAGGTTTTGCTGGAATACGTTTATTTCTTAAATAAATAATAATAAAAATGGTTAAAGAAAAATATTGTTTTTTCTCTCCTACAAGCCCTACTGCTTAAATAAATTAAGGTTAAATAAAAATAATTAAATAATAGAAAAATAATAATTAATTACTAAAAATAAAATATTCCTAATAAAAAAAAAAATAAAAAGGAATAACTAATATAAAAAATATGATAACATTATTAATACTAATACCAATAATAGGATCTTTACTTTTAATACCTATTTCTTCTGAGGAAAATATAGAAAATAAAAGCCAAATGAAAAGAATAGCTCTAACAACTTCTCTAATAAATTTATTTGTATCATTATTTATATGGTATCAATTTGATTCTAATACAACTCAATATCAATTTGTATCTGAGTTTAATCAATTAAATTTTTGTCATTTAAATTTTGGTATTGATGGTATATCTCTTTTTTTTGTATTATTAACAACATTTGTAACACCAATAGCTTTATTATCTAATTATACAAATATTAATAAGAATTTAAAATTATTTTTAATTTCATTTTTATTATTAGAAAGTTTACAAATATGTGCTTTTGTATCTTTAGATTTATTACTTTTTTATATTTTTTTTGAAAGTGTGTTACCAATATTATTTATTGTAATTGTAGTATTTGGTCATGGTGAAGATAGATTTAGATCTGCCTTTTTATTATTCTTATATACTTTAGCTGGTAGTTTACCTATGTTATTATGTATCTTAAGTATTTATAGTTATATAGGATCCACAGATTTTCAATTAATTTCTTTATGTGAAATAAGTTTAGACTCTCAAAAAATATTATGGTTAGGATTTTTTATAGCTTTCGCAGTTAAAACACCTCTATATCCTTTTATAATTTGGTTACCAAAAGCTCATAGTGATTCACCTTTAGCAGGTTCAATAATATTAGCTGCTACTATTTTAAAATTAGCAACATATGGATATATTAGAGTATTATTAAATTTTTTCCCAGATGCTACAAATTATTTTAGTCCTTTAATTCAAACTATAGCTACTATTACAATTATTTATGCTTCATTATCTACTATAATTCAACAAGATACTAAAAGATTAATTGCTTATAGTAGTGTAGCACATATGGGTGTTCTAGTACTAGGTTTATTTAGTAATACAATACAAGGAATTGAAGGTGCTATTTTATTAGCAATAGCTCATGGTTTTGTAAGTCCAGCTTTATTTACTTGTGTAGGTGGTATTATTTATGACAGAACTGGAAAAAGAATTATTAATTATATTAGAGGATTAGCAACTTATATGCCTGTATTTACTATTTTATTTTTTGTATTCACTTTAGCTAATACTGGAATACCACTAACTTTGAATTTCTTAGGAGAACAATTATCTTTAATAGGTATATGGCAACAAAATCCATATATTGCAACTTTAGGTGCTACAGGAATTTTATTATCAGCTTGTTATTCTTTATTTTTATATAATAGACTATCTTATGGTTCTTATTCTCCACATTTACCTATTTTAAAAGATATAAATAGAAGAGAATATTCACTTTTAATTAGTTTATTAATACCAACTATTATCTTTGGTATTTTACCTAATGTTCTATTAAACCCTCTTCATATCTCAACATCTGCTTTACTTTATTCTGTCTAAATTTTTATGTAAATTTTAGATATTTTTACTAAAATAAGAACCAGATAAAATTTTACTAGACTTAAGTAGAAATGTAAAAATAAAGAGATACAAATAAATTTAATTTTTAATAGAAGTATAATTTATTTAATTAAAATTTTAATTAATTTTAAAGCAAATAGCATAAAACCCCTAATTATCTCTTTATAAAACAAAAACAAACAAACAAACAAAACAAAAATAAGAATAAAACGATTTTATTTAATAATAGATATTAGAGATTAAAAGTTTAAAACCTAATATTTATTTATAAATCTTAATTAAAAAAGAGGTTATTAGAAAAATAAATATTATTCTATTATTTTTCCTTCCTTAGTTATAGGGCTATTTTTAATTAAGAGCTTTTTATTTTTAATTAATTAAAAAATAAATTCTAGATAAAAAAAAAATCTAAATCCAATATTGTTAGTCAATATGGTAGAATAATTGTAATGATTTATTATTTGACTATTTGATTTTATAAAATTAAATTTTTATTTTAAAAGAGGAAGAAAAATAAATAGAAACGAGTATAGTTAAGGGGTATAACCTCTACCTTCCAAGTAGATATCATCAGTTCGAATCTGATTACTCGTAATTTAATATATTGTTTTTAATCTAAAAGGAAGAAATAGATTTATTTAAAAAGCTGACATAAATAAATAATATAAATTTTATTTTTATATTGTTATAATGATTAAAATAAGTAGTATTTTTGTACTTGAGTTGTAGTTTAATTGGAAAAACACCATTTTTTGGTAATGGCTTTAATACTAGTTCGAGTCTGGTCAACTCAGCTTCTTCGAAGAAAAATAAATCAAATCAAACAAAAAAAGAAAAACAAAAAATAAAAATATGCTTTTTCGCATAGTTAAGTAATCTAAAAAAGTTATAAATTTAAAATTAATTAAGGATAATAAACCAAACCGAATAAAAAAAAAAAAATTTTTTTTTTAATATACCTTAAGGAAGCAGAACTCGAGTGGTGGAGTGTCCCACTTTTAATGGGAAAGTCCTGGTTCAACTCCAGGTGTTTTCAATTTTAAAAATATAATAAATCAAACAAAAAATAAATAAAAAAAAAATATTTAAATTTAAATAAAAATTTTTATATTTAAAACTAACTTAAAAATTTAATATTATTAAAATTAAAATAAATAAAATTAAGATTAAATATATTTTAATATAATAATAAAAATAAAAATTTAAGTTATCATAATTAAAAAAGTTAATAATTGAAATTAAGCCAAAATACTTTAA